TTGGCTGTCTTGTATTTCTAATAAGTTGTTTAATCGTTGGCATGTTGAATCATATACATAATGGACTGGTTTAGATCGATCCTAACCGGATGATTATGAATTACAATTACAATAGTAAATAAAAATCATAGAATATTAAACTCGGGAGGGTGAATTTTAAATCACGACTTGACGTGAAATTGAAATAAAGGCTATTCTCATTCAACCGCTACAAGATCAACAATTCCATAAGCTTGGGCTTCTGTTGCTGACATAAAAACATCTCTTTCCATGTCTTCGGATACAACCCATAAAGGTTTGCCCGTTCTTTGTACATAAACCCTTGTCAGGGTTTCACGTAGTTTCAGCAGTTCTCCCACTTCCAGGATGAATTCTCCCGTTGCTACTTCAGAAAAAGAACCAGCAGGTTGATGGATCATTACCCTGATGATATAAGATAATAAAAAGTTTCTCTATTTCGCACGATGAGGGGAAGATAAAAGAAAGATAAAAGAATAACAAGAAAAAAGATAGAATCGAACAACCGTACGGGCATTATGCATTGCATACGGCTCTACAATAAAATTGACCCTTACCTTCAAAAAATAGGATCGATTAGACCCCGATCGGTAAATGATCAACTTACCACCCTTCCTTTCGGAGGAATTCAAAAATACTATGATGGCTCCGTTGCTTTATATATTTATTATATTTTTTTGTCTGTGATTTGTCTGTCATTCAGCAATCCCAAAGTTGCTTTTTTGATCAAATAAACTAATGAAAAAAGAATTTTTTTTTTCGCTCTATACTATAAATATTGTTAAGAGACCTCTGGTGTGAAAAAAAGTTTGTGACGCTGAACTGGACTTCCGATAATAAAATAGGAAATACCTTTTTCTCATATTACTCTCTCGATACATAATCTAATGTTTTGAAAACAGAATTTCTTATATCGAATTCAAAGTGCCATGCTATTATTACTTAATATTCATATTTCATATGGCGAAGGCATAGTCTTCTTTTTTCTCTCAAATAAAAGCCTCATTGGCGCCAAGCGTGAGGGAATGCTAGACGTTTGGTAATTTCTCCTCCTACCAGGATAAAAGATCCCATTGAAGCGGCTGATCCCATGCATATTGTATGTACATCTGGTTGCACAAATTGCATAGTATCATAAAGAGCGACCCCCGGTATTACCCATCCGCCAGGAGAGTTTATAAACAAATACAGATCTTTGGTATCATCCTCGATACTGAGATATATCATAAGACCAATAAGTTGATTTGAGATCTCACTATCAACCTCTTGACCTAAAAAAAGTAATCTTTCTCGATAAAGTCGGTTGATTAGGGTCAAATTGTATCCCCTCGAAACCGTACAGGCGCCTTTTGACGCATACGGTTCAAAAAAAATCAATGTGTAGATTCCAATACTTTTTCTTTTTTCATAGCAAGTTCTTTCTAACTAAAAGGATTTTCTTTGATTTTTCACTAAATATGAGTTTGTCTTCCTTTCCTTATAACGTATAATATATAAAAGAATTCATTAAACTTATCCAATTGACTTTTCATTGATGGATTGTTTCATCGAGATTCAATCCAAATCACGATGTCATTTTCTTGTTCTTAAATGGGCCTCTTTAATCTTTTTAGGTTTATGCTCTACTCCGGGTAAAGATCCGCCCAATTTTGATTTGGACATATAGTACAAATGCTCCCATTACCACTTCTTTTTGTTATTCCTTCTTTTTTCAATTCATGCATTCCGTAAAATAGTTGACGGCTTCATCCATATTACTCGATTGATTAACATAAGAGTTTGAAATAACTTCTACTTACAAAAAAAAGATTTCTTTAAAAATAGGAATCCTTTATGATATAAAATAGATATATTACCACTTGGTTTTTTTAAACGGAGCCTGGATACTTCAATGTAGTAGTCCAACTAAGCCAACCATAAATTCTTCTAATTGATAATAGTCATTCTAATCCCCCCCAAAAATGGATCTAATTGCACTTCACGCTCCAAATTTTTGATTATTTTTGATGATTCAATAATCTTTCGTGGGCGAAACAGAGGATATCTCGATTAGGGAGAAAACGGGAAAATCCCATATGACCCAATATATCTGACAAGTCGCACTATATGTCAACCCAAGATGCATCTTCCTCTCCAGGACTTCGAAAAGGTACTTTTGGAACACCAATAGGCATTAAATGAAAGAAAAAAGAACTAAGTACTATATTTTACTTTGATGTGGAAACGTAACAAAGCCTTTATTATCTTTATAATATTCTACTTTATCCTAATCATATTTTATTCAGAATTAGAAAAATTGATAAAGAAAGTCAGAAAAAAATAAGGGAAAAATATTAGGAATAATGTCCTCTAATAATGAACAAGTATGGGCACATTCGCTCATATAAAATCGCATTAACCTCCCCATTGCGTATTGGTACTTATCGAGTATAGAATAAATCTGCTTCTCTTTGTTCCTATGAACAAAATTGTTCCATTATTA